ATGTCAACTCAATTAATGCGATGATTTTACTCCACAAATCACAAAGATATTGGAACTTTATATTTTATTTTTGGTGCCTGAGCTGCCATGATAGGTACCGCCCTTAGAGCAATCATCCGAATTGAACTAGGATCCCCAGGAACATACATCAATGATGGTCACCTCTACAATGCCATTGTAACCGCACATGCCTTTATAATGATTTTCTTTGCAGTAATGCCAATTTTAATCGGGGGATTCGGCAACTGGCTCGTCCCCCTTCTATTAGGGTCCCCTGATATGGCCTTTCCTCGATTAAATAACCTAAGATTCTGACTCCTCCCCCCTTCCCTACTTCTACTGTTAGTAAGAAGGCTCGTAGACAAGGGTGTTGGAGCAGGCTGAACTGTATACCCTCCCCTATCTGGCCTTGTCGGCCAAAATGGCCCAAGAATGGACCTAGCAATCTTTTCCCTCCACCTTGCAGGAGCATCCTCCTTAGCTGGAGCTATTAATTTCCTTGTCACCATCTTCCAGGCCCGATCCCCAGGTATGACCCTTGAACGGATCCCTCTTTACCCGTGAGCAGTCGCCGTCACCGCCCTTTTGTTAGTTCTCGCCCTTCCAGTCTTAGCTGGTGCCATTACCATGCTACTCACCGATCGTAATTTCAATACTTCATTCTTCTCTCCAGACGGCGGAGGAGACATAATTCTCTTTCAACATTTATTTTGATTTTTTGGTCACCCTGAAGTTTACATCTTAATTCTTCCTGGATTTGGCCTAGTTTCTCATATCGTTATTCACCATTCAAGAAAAGGCCTAGCCTTTGGAACCTTAGGAATGATCTACGCTATGTGCGCTATTGGTCTCCTCGGATTTATTGTATGAGGCCACCACATGTTCACCGTTGGACTAGACGTAGATACCCGTGCTTACTTTACTTCTGCTACAATGATTATTGCAGTACCAACAGGAGTTAAAATCTTTAGATGATTAAGAACCCTGTCTGGTGCTAACTTCAATAATATCACACCCTCTCTCAGGTGAGCTTGCGGGTTTATTGTTCTATTTACATTTGGAGGATTTACTGGAATTGTTTTATCAAACTCATCAATCGATCTCGCTCTCCATGACACTTATTATGTTGTTGCCCATTTCCACTATGTTTTAAGTATGGGAGCAGTATTTGCTATCCTAGGAGGAATTGTACACTGATTCCCCCTATTCACAGGATACACCTTAAACAATAAGTATGCTAACTGACAATTTATCTTAATGTTCTTAGGAGTAAACTTAACGTTCTTCCCTCAACACTTCTTAGGCCTTAGAGGTATGCCACGACGGTACACTGATTATCCTGACATTTACGCCACTTGACATTTTATTTCTTCTGTCGGTTCCCTAATCTCTACTGTTGCCCTCATCCTGTTCGTGGTTCTCCTATGAGAAGCCCTAATTGCCTGTCGCCCTGTAATGTTTACAACTCACCCCTCTACTAATATTGAATGAAGTCATTCAACTCCTCCCGCCCACCACAACTACGCAGAAATCCCTTCAACATGACAATAATCCATTAGGAATGTCATTCTGATCCCAAATAGGATTCCCAGACGCAGGTACCCCCTCCATGGAATACTTTGCATTTTTCCATGGATATGCTATGAGATTCATCACCCTTATCTTCGTCTTAATTCTCTACGTAGGAACTATCATTTTAACCACCCGTTACACTAGCCGCTTCCTTCTCGAACAACAGACATTAGAAACAATTTGAACCATTGTTCCAGTTTTTATATTACTTTTTCTAGCCGTTCCCTCTTTAAAAATCCTTTACATGGTTGAAGAGCTTACTTCCCCCCAAGTGACTTTAAAAGCTATTGGTCATCAGTGATATTGAACCTACGAATACTCAATTCCAGACACAAACAATCCAGAATACTCCACCTCAACTATCAACTTTGATTCATACATGCTACCAGAATCTGCCCTTCTCCCCCAAGATTTTCGTAATTATGAAGTAGACCACCGGCCTCTATTACCCAGAAACACCCAATGCCGCGTCCTGACCACTTCCACTGATGTTATCCACGCATGAGGTGTCCCATCATTTGGAGTAAAAGCAGACGCACTACCGGGACGTATTAATCAAATCCCTGTCCTCATCAACGCCCCCGGTATCTACTACGGGAGGTGTATGGAACTGTGTGGAACAAACCACAGATTCATGCCCATTGTAGTAGAAGCCCATCCCCTAACTGAATTTAATGAATGGATTAATTAGACAATTAGTTAAAATAATATAGCCCTGTCAAAGCTAAGTTACTCCCTAAGGTATTGTCTTATGTTTATTGCCTCCCCCCAACAATGAGTAATTATCTATTTTACAGCCATTTTAGTATACCTAATTACATTTAGAAAAATATCAACAACACAAAGAATTACCTCCCAAACAAGCCCCCGTACTTTTAAAAATTTTAACTGACTATGATAGCCCACACAATGTCAATGTTTGACCCTGCAACATCTCCCTACCTGAACATTAACTGACTCATTTTATTCGCCCCTCTCATTATCCCATTCTCATCCTATTGATCTACCCCTAGTCGCTATAATTCATTTGCCTCTCTTCTCCTTGACACCCTTTATAACCATTGAGTTAGTATTACTAAAACCAATGTTATGTCCGTAACGCTATTTCTCCTAATTGCGACATGAAACCTTCTAGGACTTCTCCCATATGTTTTCACCCTACTACCCAACTTGTCCTCGCTTTATCCTTTGCTACCATTTTGATCAGCTCCCCTACTGCATGGAATGATTATCACCCCACAAATAGGAAGAGCACATCTAACTCCCGCAGGACTAGGTAACCTTATCTTAGGAATTGCCATGGCACTAACAGAACTTATTAGACTATTCTTACGGCCTATTACTCTCACCCTACGTTTAGTTATCAATATTACAGCAGGCCACTTGATCCTGGGACTAATTGCAGGTGGATCAATGATTACTTCTGTCTCAATCTTTGCCCTCCTAGGGGCCGTAATGTTTATCATTCTAGAAATGGCAGTAGCCGTAATCCAAGCCTACGTGTTTAGTATGTTAAGACTACTTTACTCAAAAGAAGGCTAATGAAACACTACCAACCTTATCATATTGTTGACCAAAGGCCATGGCCCTTATTGACCGGAATGTGTGTCTTAATGACAGTTTCTGGCTTAATTGCTATATTCCACCTCAACAGCCCCCTACTATTTTTTACCAGACTTTTACTCTTAATCGGCTGTGTCTGACGATGAGCCATTGATATTTGTGACGAAAGTTCCTTAGGGTTTCACACTAAACCTGTCCAAAGAAACATGATTACCGGGTTCATTATCTTTATCCTCAGAGAAATCGCCCTGTTTGCCTCCTTCTTTTGAGCCTTCTTTACTAGGGCACTCGTTCCTACCCCAGAAATTGGGCTAACATGGCCCCCCCAAGGAATCCACATTCCTTCCCCTTCAGGTGCCCCTCTCCTAGGAACCCTATTACTCCTATCCTCAGGGGCATTCCTCACATGGTCCCACCACGCAATGACCACAGGACAAGATACCGACGTGACTCAAGGTTTAATCTGATGTCTAATCCTGGGTGAAGGATTCGCTGTTCTTCAAGCATCTGAATACGCTTGTGCACAATTCTCTATCGCTGATAGAGCTCTTGGATCTTGTTTCTTCATGCTCACTGGACTCCACGGTTCACATGTTCTCATTGGCCTCTCCCTCTTAGAAATCTGTTTAGTCCGCCACCTCAAAGGACAATTTGCTACTAATCACCACCTTGGATTTGAAACATCAGCCTGATACTGGCATTTCGTAGACGTTGTATGACTCTTTGTCATTACCTTCATCTACTGCTGAGGCTGCTAATGACATCACAAGTACTCCCGCGGGAACGGGAAGAAAAGAGGAAGAATAATAATGGAGCTTACCTCCCAAGCTCTTAGTATTCTTCAAGTATAAGCATAAGTATTAGTATGCTTCAATATATATAACACCATATATATAGTATATACTCCAGATTAGAGACGAATGATATGATTATGTAATATTATATAGGATGCTTTTATTAATAAGTTAATTAAAATGAATTTGGACTTACTGTAGTTAAATATATGTATTTTAAATTATGAGATTCTTATAAAACAGGATATTTTTTCTTATCATAGTCTTTATTAATATTTCCTGTTCCGTTTCGCAGGAGCGAAACGGTTGTTCGAATAAAACTCCGTTTTATTCAGGCTGGAATTCCCTACGGGGAATTCCATGCTCCTCTATTACATCTTTACCTGGGGTAGAGGCTATAAAATTCAAATCTCTTCACGGATAATTTAGCTATTGCAACTCGAACCAGTCATTATTTTTATTTTTTTCCTCGAGCTAGTATGTTCGGTTTAATGTTAAGATACGTTATTGGGTGAGATTCGGAATTGATTATTAATAGCGTAGGACTCAAACACGATGGCTGTTAGAGTATCTTAATTCAATAGTAGAGCCTTGTGGCTATGGTTATCTTACTGTACTAAAAATAAATGACATAGATATCAGATTTAATTTTAATGTATCTATCAAAGATAAAGAACCCATTGAAGCTAGATGCTCCATAGGAAATAACAATTAGTATGCTCTTCAGCATACTTTAAACTGTAGACATTATTATATGCCTCCTTTAATGTTCAAAATTAAAACTCCTTGAGCTTTACAGTCAAATAGAGGTAATTTTACCAAACTCCCGGCCGAAACGGAAAGCAATACTTCGCTTTCTACTTTAACGATGTCCCACAAAGGAACCTCCTAAATGCAAATCAGGTATTCATATAAACTACTTCGCCTAACACCAACTAATTATTAGTCCCTTTTAGTTGTAAGCCAAAAATCATACAAGACTTTAATGTTTACTCATAAGTATACTACTACCTCGGCCGCTTCAAAACCACACTCTTACTTAAGCTATATAAGTATATAAACATCACCAACACTAACCACAGCACCAGCCCTACCATATATTTTGACACTTGGTACTTATGTACTTCCCCCATCATTATACTAGCCCCCTGATACCCTCCTTGCCCTCCCGCAAGTTCTCTTCAACCTCTCTCCTCATATTTAACAATAAAGCCCCCAACCTGTAAAAATTTATTACTCCTGTACATCCCAGACAGTAAAGGTAAAAACAACAAAGAACCTATAAAACGTTCCTTAATCCTTCCTCCCCACTTGTAATTACTCCTGCTTCTTCTTACAGCCAAAGCTAAAATAATCATCATTCAAGGAACTGCTGTAAATCACCCTCTAACTCTAATAACTAATTCTACCAACAATCAACCCACTCCCCCCCCTAAAATAACTGACATTATTAGTAAACCCCCCGTTGGAACATATATTTGACTATTCAATTCCTCTCTATTCACGTAACTATTTTTACCGTACCCTTGTCCATACAAGTAATAAATTACTCGTAAACTATATGCTCTAGTAATCCCCCCAGCAACAAACAGCAAAACAACAACTAGCCCCCCCCACCCTAATCTTTCTTGCAAAATAGGTTCCTTCGAATAAAAACAAGCTAAGAAAGGAAGACCCCTTAATGCTAAACTAGAATATAATAAACAACCGGAGAGCCACGGGTATCTCCGCCCCCTTCCAAATACCAACCGGATATCCTGTAAACCAAAAGAGTTATGAATAAAACCCCCCGCTGACAAAAATAACAAAGCCTTTACCACCGCATGAGTCAGCAAATGATAATAAGCTAACATTCTGTAGCCTAACCCGATACTCGTCATCATCAGCCCTAACTGGCTTAAAGTCGACAGCGCAATAATTTTCTTAAAATCAAAACCAATCATTGCATTAAACCCCGCAATACAACTTGTCACCAGGCCTAAAAACGTCAAAACTAAGCTCCCCTCATCCCCTAAATATCGAATTAATAAATACACCCCAGCAGTCACTAGAGTTGAAGAATGAACTAACGCCGATACAGGAGTTGGAGCCGCCATAGCCGCGGGTAATCAGGCACAAAACGGCAACTGAGCCCTCTTTGTTATACCTACCAACACTATTAATGTTAAGAGTATTTTGTCCCCTGCAAAAATCCTAAAATTTCACCTTCCTACCCTCCTAAAAATAACCATTACAAACAACAAAGCCCTGTCACCCACCCGATTCCTTAAAGCCGTAATCATCCCAGCATTATATGTCCCTACATCTTGATAATATATTACTAAACAATATGAAACCAAACCCAACAAATCTCACCCTCATATAAAAACAAAAAACCTGGGCCTTATAATCAGCAAAACCATTCTAAATACAAACAAAAACACTAGAATAAAAAACCGCCTTTTATTCCCCACATATCATTCACCATATAAACTAACTAACCCTCTAATATACATCACCACCCCAGCAAACAGACAAGACATACAGTCCATCTGAACAAACCTCCCAGAAATATATCTATTATATCTCATAAAATTTATTCTTCCTACTACCCCCCTCTCTAAAAGAAACCCCAAACCCCCCGACAATATTAACCTCACCCCGCCCCCTAATAAAACTACTCTCCCAAAATATCTTAAATTCTTCACAACCTAAAACATATACATGCACCTACAACACCACAAATTGTCATCCTTTTAGACTATTTAAGCACAATAACATATACATCCCGATAAATATAATATTTAAAGGCACTCAATGCAAAGCCATTAACAAGTACTCTCTACAGTACCCTCCAGAAACCCCTCTTCCCTCTTTATATTCTCCGTGCTGTGTAAACCTAAATACATACAAACTATAACAAGCCCTAAAATACCCCCCCACCAAAACTAAAATCAGCAGATACACTGACCACCTCCCAACCCCTACCAATATAAATATCTCCCTAAACAGATTTAAAGAAGGTGGAGATGCCATATTGCAAATACAAATTAAAAACCATCACATAGCCATCCTGGGCATCAAATTCAACAGCCCCTTATTTATATAAATCCTCCGCCTCCCTAATCGTCTATACCCCGCATTAGCCAATCTAAACATACCTGAAGAAGCCAAACCGTGTGCTAACAGCATTCAATAACCCCCTATTAAACCCCACACATTCCTTATTATAACCCCTAAAACTCCCACCCCCATATGAGAAACAGATGAATACGCAATCAACGCTTTCAAATCCACCTGGCGTAAACAGACCAGCCCCATTACAATTCTCCCTAACGCCCCCACTACCATGAAAACCTGCCCCCAAATTACATGACCCTCTATAACTGCCCTCAGCAATCGAACAATGCCATACACCCCTAATTTCAAAGTAACCCCCGCCAAAACCATTGAACCTGCCAAAGGTGCCTCCACATGAGCTTTAGGTAACCACAAATGAACTAAAAACAAAGGCAACTTTACTAAAAAAGCAACTAGCAAGCCCAATCATACATACACATTCACCCCCCTCACGCCCCCTTCCCACATTGCTCTACCCCGATCTAAGTACATTCAAATAAAACTAAATAACAAAGGCAAAGAACCTACCAAAGTATACAGTAAAAAATACACTCTCGCCTGTAATCGCTCAGGTTGTACCCCTCACCCCATTATTAAAAAAAACAACGGAATTAAAGAAGCTTCAAATCTAATATAAAACATTAAAACAGACTGGCAACAAAAAGTTATAATAAGAACCCTCAACAAGCCCCCTAAACACAAATTAAATCAAATACTTACATTGAAATTTCTCCTTCCCAACACACACAATAAAATTATCCAAATCCTCAACAATACCAACCCCGCCGACAGTCAATCTAGGTATAGCCCTCTCCCCCTAAACCTGTTAACCACCCCCACATTCATCCTACAAATACCTAGTAACCCCAATAACCCTGACACTTCTAATCAATATTTACGTAAAGGGACCATTAACAAACACACCAATACTAATTTTAACATCGTCTTAAACTATACCTAGCTAAAAACCCCCCTCTATGAGAGCGCGAAATTACAACCAATAAAGATAGTCCAACCGCCCCCTCGCAAACCCCCATAGTTAGATAAATTAAACTCAAATAAACCTCCCCCCTTAACAACAATAAGCCAAACAACATTATCAAAATCAACTCTAACCTCATTAATAACCCTAACAAATGCTTATCCAACAAAAACCTAGAAAAAGCCCTAAAAATACCTATAACAAACACCCTTCTTACTAAATCAAGCCTCCTAAAGATCATTAGTCTTAATAATCTAAAAAAGATATTGGTCTTGTAAACCAAATATGAGTTCTAATTCTTAAGACTTCACCAGAAATGTTAATCTCCTCCCTTCTAATCTCAACTCTCTTTGCAACATTCACCCAACCCCTATCGATGGGGCTAACACTAATTGCTCAAACTATCATCACCAGCTACATTTTATTTAAACTGACAAAAATGTCCTGATATGCCTACATTCTTGTTATTGTCCTAGTCGGAGGCCTACTCGTTACATTTATTTATGTTGCTGTCCTAATACCCTCAGGGCCTCACGCCCGCCGATCCCTGTGATCCCTCCCTGTTGTTCTTCCAACTGCTCTCCTTCTTGTCATTTCATCCTCAAAATCATTCACTAACAGCATAACATGAGCCTCTCCAGCTATCATTTATTCTAAAAGATCCGTTATCATCACAATTATCTTAATTACTCTACTCTTGCTCGCCCTCATTATTGTAGTTAACAACACCTACTCCCTAAAAGGACCCATGCGTCCTTACTAATGACAAAACCCCTCCGATTACACCACCCTCTATTAAAAATAGCCAACGGCGCCCTAGTAGATCTGCCCTCTCCTTCTAATATCTCAATTTGATGAAATGGAGGCTCCCTATTAGGGCTATGTTTAGGCATTCAAATTGCCACCGGCCTGTTTCTAGCTATGCACTTTGCCTCCGATGTTTCTCTCGCATTTTCTAGAGTCGCCCACATTACTCGAGATGTTCAATACGGATGACTACTTCGAACCTTGCATGCTAACGGCGCTTCCTTATTCTTTATATTTTTATATTGACATGTCACCCGAGGACTTTTTTATAGGTCCTACCGCTATCCCGTCACATGAGCCAGAGGCATCCTAATTCTCTTTTTAACTATGGCAACTGCTTTCCTAGGATACGTCCTCCCATGAGGACAAATGTCATACTGGGGTGCAACAGTAATTACAAACCTAGTGTCCGCCATTCCCTACATCGGAATAGACATTGTACAGTGACTGTGGGGGGGATTCGCTGTAGCGAACCCAACTCTCAATCGATTTTTCGCCTTCCACTTCGTACTCCCCTTTATTATCGCAGCCCTTGTAATGGTTCATCTCCTCTTCCTACATCAAACTGGCTCCAATAACCCCTTAGGAACCAACAGAAACTTAGATAAACTGCCATTTCACCCATACTTCTCGTGAAAAGATTTATTCGGCTATTCTGCTGTTACTCTACTCTTCATTACTGTAGTTCTTCTATACCCCTACTATCTCGGAGATGTTGAAAACTTTATCCCTGCCAACCCCCTAGTTACTCCCCTCCACATCCAACCAGAATGGTATCTCCTATTTGCTTATGCTATACTCCGGTCTATTCCTAACAAACTAGGCGGAGTAATCGCCCTCGTTCTGTCTATCGCAATTATTATCATCCTAATCGCCACCGATAAAAAACCATTCCGGTCCCACTCATTCTACCCTCTAAACCAAGTAACTATCTGGTTATACCTAAATACTGCCATCTTATTAACATGAATAGGCGCCCGTCCTGTAGAAGAACCGTACCTCACTACCGGTCAGATATTAACTGTCATCTATTTTTTATTCTTCCTTATTGTCCCACTCACCCAAAAATACAATGGGAAAGAAACGTAAACTCTTATGCTAGGGTTAAAAATCCTCTTCCTACTTCAGGATCCCCCATTTTGTATGAAGCCAAAATAGAGGCCTGTCTCTGTTAAAGACACTATTAGATAAAACTCTCTTACAAAGAAACAAGACACCCATTTCAGGATTTCTAATCCACGTTATTAGAGGTGAAACTCCTTTATTGTTTCTCTTAATATAGTATAATTATTACATTATCCTTTCACGATAAAAAGGGGTAATTTCTACCCTATTAAGAATCAGTCAATTCGGGCTCTTAAGCTGGAACCAAAAGGTAATTTAAATAAAATACAAGCTTTGGGAGCTTACTATGGATTGCTTATAATCCCCATTTGAAACATCAGCCTGATACTGGCATTTCGTAGACGTTGTATGACTCTTTGTCTTTACCTTCATCTACTGCTGAGGCTGCTAATGACATCACAAGTACTCCCGCGGGAACGGGAAGAAAAGAAGAAGAATAATAATGGAGCTTACCTCCCAAGCTCTTAGTATTCTTCAAGTATAAGCATAAGTATTAGTATGCTTCAATATATATAACACCATATATATAGTATATACCCCAGATTAGAGACGAATGATATGATTATGTAATATTATATAGGATGCTTTTATTAATAAGTTAATTAAAATGAATTTGGACTTACTGTAGTTAAATATATGTATTTTAAATTATGAGATTCTTATAAAACAGGATATTTTCTCTTATCATAGTCTTTATTAATATTTCCTGTTCCGTTTCGCAGGAGCGAAGCGGTTGTTCGAATAAAACTCCGTTTTATTCAGGCTGGAATTCCCTACGGGGAACTCCATGCTCCTCTATTACATCTTTACCTGGGGTAGAGGCTATAAAATTCAAATCTCTTCACGGATAATTTAGCTATTGCAACTCGAACCAGTCATTATTTTTATTTTTTTCCTCGAGCTAGTATGTTCGGTTTAATGTTAAGATACGTTATTGGGTGAGATTCGGAATTGATTATTAATAGCGTAGGACTCAAACACGATGGCTGTTAGAGTATCTTAATTCAATAGTAGAGCCTTGTGGCTATGGTTATCTTACTGTACTAAAAATAAATGACATAGATATCAGATTTAATTTTAATGTATCTATCAAAGATAAAGAACCCATTGAAGCTAGATGCTCCATAGGAAATAACAATTAGTATGCTCTTCAGCATACTTTAAACTACTAGTTATAATATAATTACAACCTTTAAATCCTAAATCTAACACACTTCTCATGCTCAACCAGCCCTTAATCAAATGAACATTCCAGTTTAATAAGTCCTTGCATACAAAACCAAACTATAATATTAAAAGATATAATCTGACCTGGCTCACGCCGGTCTGAACTCAGATCATGTTGAAATTTAATGGTCGAACAGACCAACTTGTAAAAATGCTGCTCCAAAAAGTTATTCAAATCCAACATCGAGGTCACAAACCTTTCTGTCAATACGATCTCTCAAAAAAGATTATGCTGTTATCCCTAAGGTAATTTATTTTGCTTTCCAAAAAGGATAATAGTTTACTTGCCCCTATTATTTTTGTCCCTAACAAAATAGATAAAATTTTAACCGCCCCAGTCAAACAAAATTTATTAAATAAAACATCTACATCTAACTGCCTCAAACAATATAATCTGTAAAACTCTTAGGGTCTTCTTGTCACTTTAATGCATATAAGCCTTTTAACTTATTAATCAAATTCTATTACTACTAGTAAAAAAGCAAGTTCCTAATTAAATCTTTCATTCCAGTCCCCAATTAAAAGACTATTTATTTTGCTACCTTCGTACGGTCAGAATACCGCAGCCGTTTATTTCAACACCGGGCAGAATTTACCTTTCACATAAAAGGAAATGTTTTTGTTAAACATTTTAGAACTTTATTGCCGAGTTATTTACCAATAACTTCACTTATCCTATTTTTAATAATTATATTTATTTACATTCTACACAACACATACTCATCCTATCACTATAATTTCTATTTTCTTACTATATAAAATAATTCACTACACACTAGTTTGAGTTTTAATCCACACATTCATAGACACTTGTAATAACACACTAACTTATACCTACCTTTAAAGCAATCTATGTCTCCTTATTTTACCAAACCTATTACAACTTATAACTAATCTTATAAATTTTAACACCACTAGTATTTACTATTTCATGAATAACTAGATATCCTAATAGCCGATTAATATTTCATTCCTATCACATACTACCAAATTTCATTACCACGAAAACAATATCTATATGTAATAGCCCCTATCACCTCGAGATTATTTATTCAATTACTAATTTAATAAACCCTGATACAAAAGGTACAATATTTTAAATCATCTTTAGCCCATTAAATATTTAGCCCTTTCAGTTTAACAATTTATCCTGCCTTTCTAATCTAATACTTGACCCTTTAATCACTTAAACAATAAATTTCAACCTAGAATCACCTTCCAGTAACCCTACCTTGTTACGACTTACCCCCCCTACCTCGGCGGGGACGACGGGCGGTATGTACACGTTATAGAACTTTTTATTAACTTCTCACTAAAAAATCAATACTAACAAATCCAACTTCACAAATATTTTTCAATATATCTCCGAACTTTATAAAAATGTAACCCATCCTTTTAAACCCTCTATATTAGCAGCATTTAGATTTGACGTTTCTTTTACTGTAATTGAAGAATACTACTATTTTAGTCTATCTTACGACAACAATACACCTACTGACTTTACTAATAAAGGTAAGATACACCGTGGATCATCACATTAATCGACAGGTTCCTCTAAAAAGATATAACGCCGCCAGGACTTTTAAGTTTCATAATCATATTACTACCCATAAATATATTAGCTAATACCAGGGTATCTAATCCTGTTTTCTTTTACTAATTTATTACTTTCCATAAGTAACTCTTATATTAAATTGATTTTACCCAAATATAATATAATAATACTACTCTTACACATTAGTTATGTAAACCAATAATATTGTATCATTCAAATAACCGCAGCTGCTGGCATGAGCAATAGCTGATACTAATTAACGACACTTCATCTACAACTACAAAATTATGTAATCTCAAATGTTACTCCTACTCCACTTTATTAACCTTTATATACACTTATCGTTAAACAATTAAACCTAAGCCAAGACCAAACTCCAATAGGATGCCTGACAAAAGGACTATCTTGATAAGATAAAATATGCATATGACCAATGCTCCTATTATGTTTGACAACCTACATTCATCCCCTTAAAGATCAAAACTTTACGTGCTTCCTTACACCCAAACATAAAGAAGTAAGCTAACTCTTAAGCTACTGGACTCATGTTCCAGAAATGGTTATCATTACCCTTCTTTAATGAAAGCCTCTAAAGCCTTGTTTACACTTACACTAATAACGGGAACCGTAATTACCGTATCTTCACCATCATGATTCAGTGCCTGAATAGGCCTAGAAATAAACCTCCTCAGATTTATCCCCCTCCTCATACAATCCCCCCAATCAACCGAAAGAGCCATTAAATACTTTTTTATACAAGCCATTGGCTCAATAATTATTATGTTCCTAATTATAACCCCAATACTAATCTCCTCTAACACTCTCCTCCTATGTGCCCTCGCTATTAAACTAGGAGCAGCCCCTTTCCACTTTTGACTTCCTCATGCTATTAAAGGGACATCCTGGCTAAACTCAGCCACCTTACTCTCTTGGCAAAAAATTGCCCCTCTTTCCCTTATGACTTTCACAAAAAACTCCCCCATCATACTCGTGTTAATTACCGCCAGCGCAATCGCAGGTGCCTGAGGTGGAATCAACGAACTGCGAATTAAACCTCTCCTAGCCTACTCTTCAATCAACCACATAGCCTGACTCTGTACCTTATCCATGACATCGATAACCACCACTGCCTTCTACCTCACCATCTACACTGTCCTCATTTTTACAATATTCAGTATCCTACATAAAACTAATCATATGTCCCAAATCTGGTCCAGCTCACGAACATCCCTATCTACAATACTTTCCTTAACTATCTTATCCTTAGGAGGCCTCCCCCCTCTAACTGGATTTCTCCCAAAATGAACTGCTCTTAACCAAATCATAATCTTCTCAAAACCAATAGCCATAGTCCTCGTTTTATCCTCTACCCTCCTCTTATATTACTATCTTCGCCTAACATGGGTATCCCTAACACAAACCAAAACAACACATATCCACGCCCCCACCACCAACAGAAAAACCTGACTTCCAATCATTGTTTCAACCGCCTCTTTACCCCTAATTACTGCATGAATTTTATTTTAAGTTCTTAAGTTAAACAAACTATTAGCCTTCAAAGCTAAAAATGAATAAGATATTTAGAACTTAAAGAAGGATTTTATAATCATAAATAGATTTACAATCTACCGCCTCCACTTCGGCCACTTCTTCTAATTTCACTCCAACGCACCCTCACGCCACTCATGATACAACCCCACTAACAACACACTCAAAAAAACCAAACCTCCCCCCACTCAACTCACCATCCCTATATAATTACTAGCGATAGGCAAAGGCAATAATAACACAATCCCAACGTCGAATATCAAAAAAACAACTGTCAACAAAAAAAACCGTAACGAAAAATAAAATCGCCCTTCCCCCTTCCCATCAAACCCGCACTCAAAAGCTGTGTATTTTTCTCGGTCCCCCCCCACTTTCGCCCCTACCACTACACCAATTAAACCCACCACCACTACCAACAGTAAAGATATTAAAATCATCCTCGCTAACACTATTTGTTTTAAACTATTTAAACCTTTTGATTGGAAATCAAACATACTACTTATACTAAACAAACTAATTGAGCACGAGAGTGCATTGAACTTAAGCTTCAAAGGCAACGAACACATCGTAATTAGTACCTGACTATTAATAAAATACTCACTCTAACCACTGTTAACCATAATAAATTAGGCAATAAACTCTTCCAAGCTAAATACATTAATTGATCATAACGCACCCGTGGGAACGTCGCACGAGCCCACAAATACACAAAACCAAAAAACCACAAAACAACAGGAAAAAAAATACTATCAACCACCCTACCTAAAAACAACACCCTCCTCAGCATCCTCATAAGCAGTATCGCCCCATATTCCCCCATAAACAACAACGCAAATCCCACTCCCCTATATTCAGTATTAAACCCAGAAACTAATTCCGATTCCCCCTCTGCCAAATCAAAAGGCCTCCGCTGCCTCTCCCCTAATATTACAGTCATTCAAATTCATAATAAAGGTAGTAAACCTACGCCTAACAAAGAAGTGTATCCTCACAGCCCCATATCATACCTCCCTAAGAAAAAAACAAACAATATCACCACCATCGCTAACACTACCTCATATGAAATCATCTGAGCTACTGCTCGCAAAGAACCTATCACTGCATACTTAGAATTTGAACTTCAACCCCTCAAGAATAAAGAATAAACCCCTATTCCCAAACCACAAAAAACATACAGCCACCCCCAACTAAACTCTACCCCCACAAATCAATATGGAAACACACACCACATACACAAAGGTATAAACAAAGCCAATACAGGAGAAATCATATACAACATAACTCTACTTTTTATAGGAACCACATCTTCCTTAGTGAACAATTTTACAGCATCCGCAAAGGGCTGTAAAATCCCGATATACCCCACTTTATTCGGCCCCTTTCGTATACCTGCGTACCCTAAAATCTTGCGCTCAAGTAAAGTAAAAAAAGCTACCCCTATTAGTACCCCCACCCACTGTATCAAATAGCCCACAATACAAACAACATATTCCATTAACTTATTAATACAACAAAATGTACCGTTCAATAGTTAAATAATATTACATAATCATATCATTCGTCTCAAATCTGGAGTATATATCCACTGGCTTTATAGTTTAAATTGTAAAATGTTAGGCTGCAATCCTAAAGTTGCTTTCAGCTAAAGCTT